GAAGTATACGCTTTAGGTCAACATATATCTATGTCTGCTCACAAAGCGCGAAGAGTAATTGATCAAATTCGTGGGCGTTCCTACGAAGAAACACTTATGATATTAGAACTCATGCCTTATCGAGCATGTTATCCCATTTTCAAATTAGTTTATTCTGCAGCAGCAAATGCTAGTTTCAATATGGGTTCGAATGAAGCAAATTTAGTCATTAGTAAAGCCGAAGTAAATGAAGGTACTATCGTGAAGAGATTAAAACCTCGAGCTCGAGGGCGTAGTTTTGCCATACAAAAACCTACCTGCCATATAACTATTGTAATGAAAGATATATCCTTAGGTGGATATATAGATACCGACTCTATTAAGTGGTCACAAAAACCAAAATGGAAAAAAAAGGATACAACTATGTCGTATTATGATATGTATAGTAATAGTAATGGGGGAACATGGGACAAAAAATAAATCCAATTGGTTTCAGACTTGGTACAACCCAAAATCATCATTCCCTTTGGTTCGCACAACCAAAAAATTATTCTGAGGGTCTGCAAGAAGATCAAAAAATAAGAAATTATATCAAGAATTATGTACAAAAAAATATGAAAACATCCTCTGGCGTTGAGGGAATTGCGCGTATAGAGATTCAAAAAAGAATCGATCTGATCCAAATCATAATCTATATGGGATTTCCAAAAATATTAATTGAAAGTCGACCCCGAGGAATCGAAGAATTACAGATGAATTTACAAAAAGAATTTAATTCTGTAAATAGAAAACTTAACATTGCTATCACACGAATTGAAAAGCCTTACGGAAACCCTAATATTCTTGCAGAATTTATAGCCGGCCAATTAAAAAATAGAGTTTCTTTTCGCAAAGCAATGAAAAAGGCTATAGAATTAACTGAACAAGCAGATACAAAAGGAATTCAAGTGCAAATTGCAGGACGTATCGACGGAAAAGAAATTGCGCGTGTTGAATGGATCAGAGAGGGTAGGGTTCCACTACAAACCATTCGAGCTAAAATTGATTATTGTTCCTATACAGTTCGAACTATCTATGGGGTATTAGGCATCAAAATTTGGATATTTATAGACGGGGAATAATAAAATAAACCTTTATTTCCCTTTGCATTCTATCCGGCGATGGAACAAAAAGAGAAATTTATTTCTTATTTTCTCTTCAATAAAAAAATGCAATAAAAAAATGAACAAACAATTATAATTCTATAGGGTTTAATAAAAATTAAATTAATCTTTTGATAAAATTGCTATGCTTAGTGTGTGACTCGTTGGTTTTTTGAGGGTTAGTAACCAGCCCCATAGTATAAACAAATAACTATAGAAGTAATAACCAACTCATCCCTTCGTATTATCTGGATCCAAAGAACCAGTCAAGATATGATATATTGTTCATATTGTTGTAGCAACTGAAATACTTTTTTCATTAAAAAATCTGCTTCTAAGTTGTCAATAGAAATAAAAAAGAAAGGGTATGGATAAATGGAAGGATGAAAGAAAGAAAGAAAAATAATATGGATGATATAAAATTCCAATATGTAAGGTCTATGAGTCATCTCATAAAAAATCTGTGTAATAAAGCATCAATAAGGATTCATCATTAAAAGGATCTGCTCATCGAACAAAAAATAAAGAGCTTCGAGCCAATAAAGACTAAGAATATTGACTCAAGAACTAATAGCTCCATTGTAGAATTCAGACCTAACCATTAAGTAAGAAGGGATGGGAACGATGGAACCTGTGAATTCAAAAGATTCTAGTGAAAATGAATTCGAACGATTCATTGATCGGGATGGCGGAACCGACCAGAAACCAATTAATCTATTCGGAAAAGTTATGAACTAATGATAGAACTGAAATAGAAATTGAAAGAGTAAATATTCGCCCGCGAAAACTTTATTTTCTTGGATTGCTAAATTTAGGGTCAATCCAATCCAATACGATAAAGAGTAAAACAAAAGAAAGATTCCTTTTAACATTCTAAATCTAAAATAGATAAATATAAGAAAAAAAAGTTATTTAATATATTTAGTTATCTATATCTATACTATACAAACAAGATATAAAAATGAATAATAGATTTGATCTAGATTAAATGAAATCCATGAGTCAGCAGATTACTTATTAAATACATGTATATCTTAATTCAAATTATATTATATCTGAATTGAATTCTAAATCTTTAATTTGAATTTATTTTTATTCGCGAGGAGCTGGATGAGAAGAAACTCTCATGTCCAGTTCTGTAGTAGAGATGGAATTCAAAACAAACCATCAACTATAACCCCAAAAGAACCAGATTCCGTAAACAACATAGAGGAAGAATGAAGGGAATATCTTATCGAGGTAATACTATTTGTTTTGGTAAATACGCTCTTCAGGCACTTGAACCCGCTTGGATCACATCTAGGCAAATAGAAGCAGGTCGACGAGCAATGACACGAAATGCACGTCGCGGTGGAAAAATATGGGTTCGTATATTTCCAGATAAACCAGTTACAGTAAGACCCGCAGAAACACGTATGGGTTCAGGTAAAGGCTCTCCCGAATATTGGGTAGCTGTTGTTAAGCCTGGTCGAATTCTTTATGAAATGGGTGGAGTAACAGAAAATATAGCCCGAAGGGCTATTTCAATAGCAGCGTCCAAAATGCCTATACGAGCTCAATTTATAATTTCGGGCTAAAAAAGAAATAGGCCTTAATTAAAAATAGCGGATGCAGGTTTCTTTTTTTGGACAAAAAATATTTCTTTTTTTCTTTGACCTTTGTATTGTAAAAACAGATAAAAAAAAAAATGATATGATTCAACCTCAGACCCATTTGAATGTAGCAGATAACAGCGGGGCTCGAGAATTGATGTGTATTCGAATCATAGGAGCTAGCAATCGTCGATATGCTCATATTGGTGACGTTATTGTTGCTGTGATCAAAGACGCAGTTCCAAACATGCCTCTACAAAGATCAGAAGTGGTCAGAGCTGTAATTGTACGTACTTGTAAAGAACTTAAACGTGACAACGGTATGATAATACGATATGATGACAATGCTGCAGTTGTGATTGATCAAGAAGGAAATCCAAAAGGAACTCGAGTTTTTGGTGCGATTGCCCGAGAATTGAGACAGTTCAATTTTACTAAAATAGTTTCATTAGCTCCCGAGGTATTATAAAATGAGACCACGATATGGTTATAGTAGGGTATTTAAAAGAAATAGATTAAGATTCATTTAGTAGATTTTGTCTCACGTATATACCTTTTAAAATTAATATTCATAAACAAATACGTAAAAAAAAAAAAAAAGAAAAACATGTTGATTATATCCAAATTTGGAGGCACCAATAATTTTAATTAATCATGGGTAGTGATACTATTGCTGACATAATAACCTCTATACGAAATGCCGATATGTATAGAAAAAGCGTGGTTCGAGTAGCATCTACTAATATCAGCGAAAGTATTGTGAAAATACTTTTACGAGAGGGTTTTATCGAAAACGTGAGAAAACATCGAGAAAACAACAAATATTTTTTGGTTTTAACCCTACGACATAGAAGGAATAGGAAAAACACTTATAGAAATCTTTTAAATTTAAAACGGATCAGTCGGCCGGGTCTCCGGATCTATTCTAACTATCAAAGAATTCCTAGAATTTTAGGTGGGATGGGTGTTGTAATTCTTTCTACATCTCGGGGTATAATGACAGACCGAGAGGCTCGACTAGAAAGAATAGGCGGAGAAATTTTGTGTTATATATGGTAATCTTTCTAATATCCGAATTGAATATGAAACTTCTTATTTGTGAAAAAGAAAAGAGAAGTGCTGGGTTGTCTAATAGGGTTCTTCCTCCACTAGTTAATACTTCAAGGGGGTTTTGCCTGGAATGAAAGAACAAAAATGGATTCATGAAGGTTTAATTACTGAATCGCTTCCCAACGGTATGTTCCGGGTTCGTTTAGATAATGAAGATATGATTCTAGGTCATGTTTCAGGAAAGATCCGACGTAGTTTTATACGTATACTGCCAGGCGATAGAGTCAAAATTGAAGTAAGTCGGTATGATTCAACCAGAGGTCGTATAATTTATCGACTCCGCAACAAAGATTCGAAAGATTAGGTGTTTCCCTATTTATTTCGTAGGAATACCATTAAAAATTGAAAATTTCAAGAAACTTATTTTCTTCCAAGAAGTAGATTCAAAATTAAAGTAAGGAGTGGCAAATATGAAAATAAGAGCTTCCGTTCGTAAAATTTGTGAAAAGTGTCGACTAATACGTCGTAGGGGACGAATTATAGTAATTTGTTCGAACCCAAGACATAAACAAAGACAAGGATAATAAGACTCATTAAAGACCTGATATACAAATAGGGGATCTGTTTTGACATGAAATGGATATATCCATATATCTCTGACTCAAATTTATGAGATGATAAAATATGGCAAAAGCTATACCGAAAAAGGGTTCACGTGGACGTATTGGTTCACGTAAGAGTACACGTAAAATACCAAAGGGGGTTATTCATATTCAAGCAAGTTTCAATAATACCATTGTGACTGTTACAGATGTACGGGGGCGAGTGGTTTCTTGGTCCTCTGCCGGTACTTGTGGCTTCCGAGGTACAAGAAGAGGGACACCATTTGCTGCTCAAACCGCAGCGGCAAATGCTATTCGTGCAGTAGTAGATCAAGGTATGCAACGAGCAGAAGTCATGATTAAAGGTCCCGGTCTCGGAAGAGACGCAGCATTACGAGCTATTCGCAGAAGTGGTATACTATTAACTTTCGTACGGGATGTAACTCCTATGCCACATAATGGCTGTAGACCCCCGAAAAAAAGACGTGTATAGAAAAAAAATGGAAGATATTTCAAGAAACAAGAGAAATAAATGATTCAATGATCTGATCAAATAATATTATTATGGTTCGAGAGAAAATAACAGTATCTACTCGGACACTCCAGTGGAAGTGTGTTGAATCAGCAGCAGACAG